TTTAGAATGTAAGGTATAACTATGAAAAGAGGAAGAAGCCGAGCTACAAGAAAAATTCCTGCTGCTACCATAGTAGCGGCATGTATAAGAGCCGAAATGGGGGTAGGCCCTTCCATGGCATCAGGTAACCATACATGAAGGGGAAATTGGGCGGATTTAGCAACAGCGCCGGCAAATAATAGGGAGGCGCATAAAGTAACAAATAAAAAATTAACTTCATTATTAGAAACCAAGTTATTGAATATTTCAAACAAGTCCCGAAATTCGAAACTACCTGTTATCCAATAAAAACCCAAAATTCCTAATAATAAACCAAAATCCCCGACACGATTAGTTACAAACGCTTTTTGACAAGCATTCGCGGCACTGGGTCGTGTGAACCAAAAACCTATTAATAGATAAGAACACACTCCAACTAATTCCCAAAAAATATAAATTTGTATCAAATTAGAACTAGTAACTAATCCCAACATTGAAGTATTGGAAAAACTCATATAAGCAAAAAATCTCAAATATCCCTGATCATGAGACATATAATTGTCACTATAAATAAGAACCATAATTCCAACAGTAGTGATTAATATCGACATAATAGAAGTAAGTGGATCAACCAAGCAGCCAAATTCTAAAGAAAAATCATTATTGATGGTCCAAGACCATACATATTGATAGACAGAATTCTTATTTATTTGCTGAATAGAAAAAAGGGCTGAAAAAACCATAACTATACTTAATAATAAAACACTAGGAAAAGTCCACATACGGCGAAGATTTTTTGTTGCCGTTGGAAAAAGTAGAAGTCCTGTTCCAATTAAGATAGGAACTGGAAGTGGAATGAAAGGTATAATCCATGAATATTGATATGTATATTCCATAAAAAAATAAAAAAAAAAATTATCTTAATTAATTGTTTCTGAGTCACCGGTTCTTATTTCTTTTCTTTTGAAAGGGGTCGGTTAATAAAAAAAAAATTAAGATATATAAAATAAAACTTAAATAGAATTTTCTAGCCTTAATTATTCTGAATCTTTCCAAACTACTTCAAATATTTAAAATCAAGAGGTTGTAATTGGTCAAATGATATAAACAAGTCACTAGTGAAAAAAAATACGTATTTCATTTTATTAATACTGAATTGTTAATATTAAATTCTAATTTTTAAATAAAATTTTATGAAGATAAAAAATGAAAATTAGAATTTTCATTTTAATTATTACGTATTACAATAATTTTTTTATATCTATAGAACAAGGATAAATAATTATACCAAAAACAGTATTTGATATGAATCATAAAGCCCATAACTAAAACTATTTATTGTAATTCGGTTATTTAGAATCATTAACCAATTTGTTTTGTAACTAATTGTTTGTCTTCCATTACAATAAAAGCTATTTGTAGGAAATGCTATGATATCCAACACTTTAATTTTACGGAAAAAAAAGGGGGCAAATAAAATGCCTTTAAATTATGTATTTTGTATCCTTTAACAGATTAACTACTAGTCTCATTTGATAATTAAAATTTTGTGGACTCTTTCTTCGAGCTTGACCAATTAAATTAATATTAAATTAATTAATATAATAGAAAAAATTATTAAAGTTTTTTTATTTTTTAATTAAGCGGGAGAAGGGTTGGGTTATTAAACTTTTAGATTTTTTTATTACATGTATAAATGTAACACGACGAAAATAGAAAGAAAACGAAACGGACAATCTTTCTTTTTTTTTGTATTATTTTTTTTTTATTTTATCAACTTCAATCTATTTGGCATAGTGTACCTTATCGTTCTTATTAATATTTTATGTGATTTTTACCCCCCTCCTTTTTTTTTTTTGAGTCTAATTTAGAGAAAAAATAGATAGAGAATAGTAAAGAACAATTGATTTTGAACAATAGATGTCTTTCACATCCAACCGAAAAACCTATTATAACTTTTTAATGGCAGTTCCAAAAAAGCGCACCTCTATTTCAAAAAAACGTATTCGTAAAAATATTTGGAAAAGGAAGGGATATAGGGCAGCATTGAAAGCTTTTTCGTTAGCGAAATCTCTTTCTACCGGGAGTTCTAAAAGTTTTTTTTGTGTAACAAATAAATAATCTGAATCGTTCTAATAACTAATAAAGTGATATAATTTTTTTATAGTTTATTTATAAGATTTATAAGTTATTTATAAGATTTATAAGTTATAAAAATGATAAATAATATTTATCAATTATAATTAATATTAACATCATAATAGTAATAGTATAGTACATCATAATAGTATAGTAAAAGAATCATAATAGTATAGTAAAAGAATAAATATTAATATATAAGATAAATTACAATATAAACAATATACATTAAAAATAAAATAAATAAAAAAGAATTAGTCTCATAATGTTTTAATTTAAACGAATATAAAATTGAATTTGTTTTACTTTAATTTGAAGCCAAATTTTTCTTTCGTTTCTGATATAGATAAGAATTCTGTTGTCTACTTAATTCTAAAAATGAATGGTACTTTTTTGTTTGAAAAAAGGGTAAACGCAAGCGCAAGGTTTCGCCTTTCATTTTAGTATGTTTTATCATTTTCCGGATGGGGATTATCACTTTCCCCATCGCCCTTACTCAATAATAAAAAGCTCAATAATAAAAAGAATTTTTTTTAGTTATATTTTTTATTTTATATTATTTTTTTATTTTATATTATTAAAGAAGAGGTCGTTGAAAAGAAGAGGTCGTTGAAACTAATTGATTAAGTTTAAAATGTTTTTTATAATCTTTGAAACCATTATTTTGGGTTTTAGAAATTATTATCACTATATAAATTCCTTAAACCCAATTAAATTAATAAAAGCCCCGTTTCCATTTTTAGGTAGTTATATGACGAATGCGCCAATTTTGAGTGATCTATTTTAGATCCTATGTTTCGATTGGAAGATCGATCAAGATATAATATATATATATTAATTAAAAAATTTAGAAAATATTTTGAAGTATGGTACAATTTCTATACGAAATTTTTTTATATGATTGATACGACCATCCCAAATACCTAACTTAATGGGTTTGCTAAATCTTAACGCAAATTCTCTACACAACAAAAAATCCTAACGCAACCTAACTATGCAAATATTTACATAAATCTTTTGAGTGTATCGCTGAAATTGTGTTATATAAAAATTCTATTTTTTTATTAATCGATAAAATGCATTTTTTATTTTAGATTAATAAAATAAATGATAAAAGAAATTAATCATTAAAAAATGCAAACGAGGCAGAACATTTTTTTTACTTATATCCAGGGATTGAAGTAAAAATTATCTAGTTACAACTGTTACATTTTAGTTTTAGGAGAGCATAAAGTAATAGCCTACGAAAAAATACATTGTTAGTTCAGTTAAATAAAATTGACATCCTAAAATACTAAATAACTAAATAAAAAGATAATAATAAGAAATAAAATAAGAAAAATCAATATTATTAACGTTAACGAAAACGTTTTCATCCCTAATTTTTAAACAAGTTTTTATTCATCAATTTGAATGGTTTCCTAAAAAAAATATTGGATTGAATTAACTCCTTCAAGCTCGACGATTGAATAAAAATAGGTTATTATGATTTCGAATAAGCCGCTATGGTGAAATCGGTAGACACGCTGCTCTTAGGAAGCAGTGCTAGAGCATCTCGGTTCGAGTCCGAGTGGCGGCATGGCATCTTCTAAAAGAGTAAGTCCTATAATGAATTCAATTCCTATAATTGAGGGACGCCCTTATTAATTTAATAATTTTTATGATATTTTCAACTTTAGAGCATATATTAACTCATATATCCTTTTCGATCGTTTCAATTGTAATTACAATTCATTTGATAATTTTATTAGTCGATGAAATCGTAGGACTAGATGATTCGTCAGAAAAGGGGATGATAGCTACTTTTTTCTGCATAACAGGATTATTAGTTACTCGTTGGATGTATTTGAGGCATTTACCATTAAGTGATTTATATGAATCATTAATTTTTCTTTCGTGGAGTTTTTCCATTATTCATATTATTCCGTATTTTAAAAAACATAAAAACCATTTAAGCGCAATAACCGCGCCAAGTGCTATTTTTACGCAAGGTTTTGCTACTTCGGGTCTTTTAACTGAAATGCATCAATCCGCGATATTAGTACCCGCTCTCCAATCCCATTGGTTAATGATGCACGTAAGTATGATGGTATTGAGCTATGCAGCTCTTTTGTGTGGATCATTATTATCACTAGCTCTTCTAGTCATTACATTTCGAAAATTCATAAGGATTTTTAGTAAAAGCAATAATTTAGAAAATGAGTCAGTTTACTTTAGTGAGATTCAATACGTGAACGAAAGAAACAATGTCTTACGAAACACTTCTTTTATTTCGTCTCAAAATTATTACAGGTATCAATTGATTCAACAATTGGATCGTTGGAGTTATCGTATTATTAGTCTAGGGTTTATCCTTTTAACCGTAGGTATTCTTTCGGGAGCAGTATGGGCTAATGAAGCATGGGGATCATATTGGAATTGGGATCCAAAGGAGACTTGGGCATTTATTACTTGGACCATATTCGCTATTTATTTACATATTAGAACAAATAAAAATTTTGAAAGTGTAAATTCTGCAATTGTGGCCTCAATGGGCTTTCTTATAATTTGGATATGCTATTTTGGGGTTAATCTATTAGGAATAGGGTTGCATAGTTATGGTTCATTTACATTAACATCTAATTGAATAAAAGACTTGACGAATATAAACATAGGACGGCATACAGGTATATATACGAAAACTTCATGTAAACAATCAAGAACCATTTGAATCATTTCCATTACTTGATTCAAATGGTTCTCACAAATTCAAAAGATATCTAGTTATAATAGAATTCCAATTTATTTATTTTACTTAAAAGAATATAAAAGACTCATTTTTTTATTGTACAATCAACCATTTTTAAAATCATGGGATTTCAGTTTCATTTTTTGGTTTACTCACAAAAACTATCGAAAAAAATAATTGGATATAATAGCTTCGACCTTGTCAACTGATAATGATAAAACGAAATCGGGATAAACACCAATACCTATTACAGGTAAAAGGATAGAGATCGAAACAAATAATTCTCTCGGTCCAGAATCAAAAAAATAAGAGTTTGGGGCATTAAAAAGCTTGTATCCATAGAACATCTGGCGTAACATAGATAATGAATAAATAGGAGTTAATATCATTCCAATTGCCATTACAAAAGTAATTAATATTTTTGTCATTAAAAGATATTTTTGACTAGTAAGTATTCCAAAAAAAACTAACAATTCGGCAACAAAACCGCTCATGCCCGGTAATGCAAGAGAAGCCATTGATAAGATACTGAAAGTCGTGAATATTTTTGGAATTGCGATAGCCATTCCGCCCATTTCGTCGAGATAAACAAGACGTATTCTATCATAACTCGTTCCGGCCAAGAAAAAAAGCGCAGCGCCAATAAATCCGTGAGAGATTATTTGTAAAATGGCTCCGTTGAGTCCTGTATCGCTTATAGAACCAATTCCTATAATTATGAAACCCATATGAGATACAGAAGAGTAGGCTATTCTTTTTTTTAAATTACGCTGACCGGGAGATGTTGAAGCTGCATAGATTATTTGAATTGTGCCTACTATAATCAACCAGGGAGAGAATATAGAATGGGCGTGGGGTAATAATTCCATATTGATCCGAACCAATCCATACGCTCCCATTTTTAATAAGATTCCGGCTAAAAGCATACAAGTACTGTAATGTGCCTCTCCATGGGTGTCTGGTAACCATGTATGTAAGGGTATGATCGGTGATTTGACAGCAAAAGCAATAAGAAATCCAATATAGAATATTATTTCCAGTGCTACAGGATACGATTGATTAGCTGATGTTTCAAAATTTAATGTTGGTTCATTGGAACCATATAAACCAATACCCAAAACTCCCATTAATAAAAAAACGGAACTTCCTGCAGTGTACAAAATAAATTTTGTAGCTGAATACAAACGTTTCTTTCCCCCCCACATGGATAGAAGTAGATAAACTGGAATTAATTCTAACTCCCACATGATGAAAAAAAGTAAAAGGTCTCGAGAAGAAAATGGTCCTATTTGACCGCTATACATTGCTAACATCAGAAAATGGAATAGTCGGGAATCTCGAGTAATCGGCCAAGCCGCTAAAGTAGCTAAAGTTGTGATAAATCCTGTCAGTAAAATGGGTCCTATAGAAATTCCATCTATTCCCAATCTCCAGTAAAAATCAAAAAAATCGATCCATTTATAATCCTCTGTCAGTTGCATTAATGGATCATCCAATTGGAAACGATAACCGAATGCATAGGTTGTTAGAAGGAGTTCTATTATGCATATACATATAGTATACCATCGCATAATCTTATTTCCTCTATGAGGGAGAAAGAAAATTAAGGAACCCGCGAATATTGGCAAAACTACAACTAGCGTTAACCAAGGAAAATTATTCATGGTAAAAACAAGATAAACTTGGACCAGAAAAACCCGTGCTCAAAATAAAAAGTTTTTGAGCGCGGGTTTTTGTCGGTAAAGGTAAAAAAATCAAATGTATTCAAGTAGGGTTTTCTGGAACATATTAATAAGCCAGACCCATACTTCGAGTTGTTTCATGCCATAAATAAACTCGAACACTCAAGAAATCTGTCGGACAGGCGGATTCACATCTCTTACAACCGACACAGTCCTCTGTTCTTGGAGCAGAAGCAATTTGCTTAGCTTTACACCCGTCCCAAGGTATCATTTCTAATACATCCGTTGGGCAGGCGCGCACGCATTGAGTACACCCTATACACGTATCATAAATCTTTACTGAATGTGACATTTGGATCTATAAATTTTTGAATGTCAGAAAGTTTCGATCTAGTAAATGAATCATATATTTAGACACCAGATGAATCAATAATTTATCATAATTTTTCTAATCAATCTACTTCTGGATTGACTCATGCGATAGAGCCAAGATACTTTAATTTCTTATATTTTTGAAAACATGTATTATTACGTAATGTATGGTCATGGTAATTCTAATTTATGAATATTAGAATTTATATGATTAATACTACTTATTCAACAAATTCGATTGATTGATACGAGTTGATTTTCTGTTACGATAAATTGATGAAACAATAGCCGGGCCAATAGCTGCTTCAGCGGCTGCAATAGCTATAACAAAAATTGAGAAAATATTTCCTTTTAATTGGCGACTATCAAAAAAATCAGAAAATGTTACGAAATTCATATTAACCGCATTCAGTATAAGTTCAAGACACATAAGGGCTCTAACCATATTCCGGCTCGTGATCAATCCATAGATACCGATAGAAAATAAGTAGGCACTCAAAACAAGTACATGTTCGAGCATCATTGACCAACTCCTTATCAATTTCGATTCATTTCAATATGAACTGAACAACAATTCAACAGATTCAATTGACTAGGATAAAAAAAATTACGGAACAAAGGCAGATTTTCTATTGTTAATAGAATAGATTGAATAATTTCTATTTTAGACATAAACAACCTTTAATTAAAGGGAAATAAATGTAATGTAATAAAACCGAACAGAGTTTAATGTGCATTGCTAATTCTATAAATTTTTTACTGTCGCGCTACGGCAATTGCACCTATCAAAGCGGCTAAAAGAATTATCGAAACGAATTCAAATGGAAGAAAAAAATCTGTTGATAAATGAATTCCAATTTGTTGACTATTACTTATCAAATCTTGCTCTATAATCTGGTTTGATCTTGTAGTCCAAATAATTCCGTACCATGACGTATCCGTAATAATAATCATGAGTAAAACAAAAATACTTGTACAAACTGGCAAAGTAACCACATCCCCAATGGTCCAAAGATTCAAATCTTTGTAATATTCTGAACCATTCATGAACATCACAGCAAATACGATTAAAACATTTATAGCTCCCACGTAAATAAGGAGTTGTGCAGCAGCTACAAAATAAGAGTTTAATAGAATATAGAATAAGGATATACAAACAAGAACCAGTCCCAATGAAAAGGCAGAATAAATGGGGTTGGTAAATAATACCACCCCCATACCTCCTAGTATAAGAACCGATCCCAGAAAGACTAAAAGAAAATCATGTATTGGTCCGGGCAAATCCATTATATGTAAAATAAGAGATAAATAAATAGAAATGTTTTTCATGACCTTATTGAGACCCGACCAGAAATTTTTTTTTTATGATTTTTGAGCAATTCCTAATTTAATCCTAAGTAAATAAATACTAAGGGATATGAATAAATGTGAGTACTATTATTGGACTAATTTCATTCTTTATCTGAAAGAGTCGTTCTAATTCTAAACTATATATTTTAAAACAATTATGGATATATTAATTACTGGATTTTCAATCCAAATTAAGACGCGTTTCTTACATTGACCAAACAACACGAAAGAAACCAAAATTCCTTCTATATTAGTTATTAGTAAAGTAATTATAAATTATTCGTTAATCAAGAGCTTTACTTATTTATTTGAGGCGAATTCAAAATTGTTCGAATTGTATAATCGTCAATTACTGACATTGGTAAACGACCCAAAGCAATTTGATTATAATTCAATTCGTGACGATCATAAGTAGAAAGTTCATATTCTTCAGTCATTGATAAACAATTCGTTGGACAATACTCAACGCAATTACCACAAAATATACAGACTCCGAAATCAATACTGTAATTAAGCAGCCGTTTCTTGCGAATATCAGTTTCCAATTTCCAATCAACAACGGGTAGATCTATAGGACATACACGAACGCATACTTCACAAGCAATACATTTATCAAATTCAAAATGGATTCGACCGCGGAAACGCTCCGCGGTGATTAATTTTTCATAAGGATATTGAATAGTTACGGGTAAACGATTTGCGTGGGATAAAGTAATCATGAAACTTTGACCAATGTACCTTGCAGCTCGTACTGTTTGTTGACCATAATTCATGAACCCAGTTACCATAGAGAACATATCGTTAATATATATATGAATAGTTTTATGTTTGTTTATTTCTCTTGTTTGAGACACGTTGTGAATATAGAATGTTACTTTACAGTGAAAAGAGTTGGAAAGAAGTTGTTAATAATAGATTACCGAGAGAAATAGGTAAAAGAAATTTCCATCCAAGATTCAATAGTTGGTCCATTCTTAGCCTCGGTAAAGTCCATCTTGTTGTGATAGGAATGAACAAGAACAAATAAGTTTTAGCTAATGTAATAAAGATACCAATTATCGCTCCAAAAACTCCACATGTTTTATTTATTTCAAAAAGCTCAGAAACATATATGTCCGGAATAGATATATTCCAACCTCCCAAGTAAAGAACTGTTACAAATAATGAAGAAACCAATAGGTTTAGATAGGAAGCAACATAAAATAACCCAAATTTTATACCCGAGTATTCGGTTTGATAACCTGCTACTAACTCTTCTTCTGCTTCTGGTAAATCAAAAGGTAATCTCTCACATTCTGCTAGGGAAGAAATAATAAAAATGATAAACCCTATAGGCTGACGCCACAAATTCCATCCCCAAAAACCATATTTTGATTGCGCCTCAACAATATCAATTGTACTTGAACTGTTAGATAATTATAGTCGGTGATACCATCACTGTTACCATCGCTATTACAGAACCGTACATGAGATTTTCACCTCATACGGCTCCTTGAAGGCCAGAAATAAATATAGGGACCGCGTCAGTATTCTTTTTTGAATCTTGATATGTTTGTAGGATGGATAACTATCGGCCGGTCCCAAATTAGACCAATTGAATTCTGTCTGTTATAATTATTTAAATTCAAAATTAAATAAAAAAAGTACTTCTGAATTGATCTCATCCTTTCTTTAATTTAATAATTTCAATAATAATTTCAATTCTTCTTTGTTCAGTAATAACTTAACTGTTCAATAAAATACTTCTTGT